AAAGTTCTTCTGTTAAGCCCTGATCAATGAACCTACAAAATCCTTCAAATTGTATCTGATTCAACCCGGGTATTGTAGACATTCCCGCATTTCCGTCACCGAGCATTTTGAATTTCCCATTTATCAAAAAATCCCATTCTTTTCTCATTCTGCATTGAATCATATGAATCGATCTAGCAATGATGGAATTTCGATTCTGTTTACTGAATCACATGAAATTTTACCCAACTCCATATATATGGAATGTATGAAATACGTATGAACGGAGGAAAAAAGATGATTTTAGACTTAATTTTAGACTTAGTTAAATTGGAATTTCTAAGAGACAGATCCAAACGGAAAGGAATTGATAAATTCCACTTAGAATTATGGAGTTTTTTATTTTGTCTAGAATAGAAAATTCACTTTATACCATTATTATGATATTACATATTCCAATCCGATTGGATATCAGAAAAATAAATGGATTCGGGATTTGATCCATTCACGGAGATAAAGACATAATAATCAGAAACAATATAACAATAGAAAGTTCATTTTTTGAGTACTTAACTCTTTCGTGAATTCCATTGTTCCAAAAATGATTTGCAGAGAACTCCTTTTTCTTTTTTTCGTAGAATTTTTCTTTTTAGAATACGATTGAAGTGCATAAGAAGGCTTGTATTTATTAAACCCGCGCTGCTATAGCTATCTATACATACATCGCTCTCCTTTATTGCATACTTCTACTCGGGACAGCACATGTCGTACTCTATCAAAATTTCTATTTTCTCTTCAATCTAATCAATCTAAATTGCAGTACGACAAGTGTCCGCCAATTCCCTATAAACAGGCATCATACACAAATAATATACCCCATAAGCTAACTGTGGAACACAACTTATGTTTGGGGTTTACATATACTAATAATTTACATTATAATTGAAATTGAGTTGAGAAGGTTTTTTTTTCAATAAAAAAATCAAGACTGATTAGTTATGTATCAATTTGGATTTTCTTATATAATTTTTCATTAGGGAAAGACAATTTGAGATGTAAATCCAAGAGTGGGTCATGAATTTACAGTCATATAGTTAATGGTTCCAATTTGTTCTGAATTTTGGCTTTTGTAACTGAAAAAAATTCCCATTTGGTTTTTTAATAGAAAAGAGAGGTATTTAGATATTGGGTGTTTTGAGATACTATAAAATTAACTGAAGGGAAGGAGCCGGCCCCCCCAAAAAAACAAACAACAAATAAAGGGGAATATTTTCATCTATTCGGTATCGTTTTGGCGGCATGGCCGAGCGGTAAGGTGGGGGACTGCAAATCCTTTTTCCCCAGTTCAAATCTGGGTGTCGCCTGATTAACAAAAGACAAGACTTGAAATCCCTTATTCTTTATTCTCCTTTGCTGTTATAACTCGCCGAATTTTTCCCAGCAAAACACGCATAGTCTTGAGACTTTCTTGATTGTAAACAGCTGGGGGTTCCCTTCTTTAAATTAAAATGCCGTAACTCGTTGTATTTAGGATTCAAGGAAAGATTATAGTAGTGGAAGGGTTATCATATCAAATAATCAAATAAAGAGTTACCGATTTTTTTCCATTACTAATGTCGTGTCTACTGGCCGGGTCTTGAATTAGATTGGATGGATAATTGGCTTTTTTCTTTTACTTAATGATAATGAAGGACAAGAAAAATAAAGAATAGGTATCGGTATTCCTACATATATATATTAGTAGCATTCCCTTTGATACTTCAAAAGAAAAGCGTAACTGCAGTTTCATTTTTCATATTTATTCATATTTATTGGAGTCTTTCATCAAGGGTGTTGGGTCAGAATCCCCTTTTGACTCTGCACCAGTGATTCCACTATTATTAATAAACACTAATGGAATAATTCCTTCATATTCAGAGAGATAGGGGACATAATTCACATGGATATAGTAAGTCTCGCTTGGGCTGCGTTAATGGTAGTCTTTACATTTTCCCTTTCACTCGTAATATGGGGAAGGAGTGGACTCTAGAGATACTACGAATTGAGTTGGGGAATCAAATTGTATCACTTTTTTATAGATCGTTTTGCAAAGCATAAATAATCTTTATTAATTATTTAATATATTGAATTCATTAATTTAATTCAATTTCGAATTAATAAATTGAAAATATCTTCATTCCGAAATTGTATTGGCTTTTATTTCTGCTGTGCTTTATTGACGCGTTTGCTATCATGGCTGAAGGATTCAAAATCGATAGGATAACCCTTTTCGAATTTCGAAATCCGAAGAAGTTACCATAGAACTCCTTGGATTATCTGTAAACCGCGCAATCAATTACTTCTTTGAAATGCTAAAAAAAAAGATTACTTTCTAATTTTCTATAAATTAGAAAATAATAAGAGTTGCCTCGCGATTATTTCAGATTGATTGGAATCAACAAAAATCAAATAGATAAAGGAAACAAATAGATGAAGCAAAGAAATAGAATTGAGATACTATGTACATTCCATATATTTAATT